CGCATTCAGATACATAAGAATTATATGGGAACTGAAATAGTCTTTTATTTTCTTTTGAAAAAAGAAAAATAGAATTATTCGGGGTAATAAGACTATTCCAATTATGATATTCGTGAAGAAAGAATCGCAATAAATGTAAAGAGGGAGCATCTTGGATCCAGCATTGAAGGATTTGAACCAAGATTTTCAGATGGATGGGATAAGGTATTAGTATATCTGACACATAATTTAAATGCGATAATTTGTCCTCCAAAAAGGGAAATATTGAATGAATAGATCGTAAATTCAAATTCTGAGATTTTTGTATTTTTTTTTCTTCGAGGGAAGATACTAATCGCAGCAAGAATGGAATTTCCACAATGACTGCAAAACCTTCCAATATCATCTGAGAATAAAAATGAAAATAAAAATAATTGTTGTACCCAACGAATCGATTTTGGTTAGAATCGTTAACCGAATAAATCAAATAATTCTGTTGATACATTCGAATAATTGAACGTTTCACAAGTACTGAACTAGATTTATTGTCATAACCAAAAATTTCCGTGGATTCGTAAAAAATCGAACCATTTAAACCACGATCATGAGCAAATGTGTAAATATACTCCTTAAAGAGAAGCGGATATAGAAAGTGTTGTTGCCGAGATCTATCTTTTTCTAAATATCCTTGTAATTCTTCCATTTACATTTCTACTTGAACCAGAGGCAGGACCCATTTCATTTTTGGGGTTATCAAATGATACATAGTGCAATATGGTCAGAACAGGGTATATATTATGTATATAATTACAGTAAGAAAAGAATATATATCCCACAAACAAAGGAAACAGGGGAGTCCAATCAACAGATCTTTTTCCTCTCCTTTTCCATCCAATTGGTTTATGTTCGTTATAATTACAAGAGGGTCAAAAATCCTTTATTTTTGCAACTCGATCGCTCTTTTGACTTTGGAATAAATTCTCTTTATCAGTATACTGTTTCTTCTACACATCCGTCTCCAATCCATAATAAAGAATAATTAGGATTCATTAAAAAAAAAAAGAAAGAAAATCAATGGTCCACTCACAAAAGAACCCACCCTTTCCCGCATCAGGCACTAATCTATCTTTAACGTCTAATTAGATCGGGTAATCATTCAAATTAAGAACAAAAGCTCGTTGCTTTTTATTTCACCAGAATTAGAGCCATAGGGCTCTATCCATTTATTCACTAGACCCAACTGTAAATGTGAATTTTTTTTTTTTGTTTTGGAAAAAGAAAAAAAAAAATTTGTAACGATCCGGTAAGGATAAACTCAAAGTTCTACGTTCTACTTTAATTAAATAATAAATGAAATAATTAATTAAATAATAATAAAAAGAATAATAATATTTTATTACGACATGCTGTTTTTTCCATTCATTACCTTTGAGGATCAGTCGTGGTCTTATAGACTCTACCAATAGTCTGGACGAATCTGTTGCTTCATCCAAATGTGTAAAAGATCATAGTCGCACTTAAAAGCCGAGTACTCTACCGTTGAGTTAGCAACCCGAATAAAATAAATAGGATATGTAAATACGGTCAAAATAAAAAAATCAATTGAATTGCACTGCACGACCCCGTCAAAACATTGAACTAGAACAAATCGAAAAGAAAGATTTGTTGATCAATTAAAAACACCAAAATACCAAAATGGACAGATCGGATTAAACAACAACAGATTCCCAATAGAGATGTCAAAATTGTGACAAACCACCATTTTCTTTATCAATTTTCTTTTCTTTTTCGTTAAGAAAATACATCTTGTATGCCAGTAAATCCGGCAGGGCAAACCCATCATTTGACTGAAGTGAAGGAAAGAAAAAACCAATATGGGGTGGAGATAAACGGATCTATTTATCTACGATCGAATTATATTTCTTCGATGCACCATTGTCAATATGAATCCAATGTTAAGAAAACAAATTTAAGTAAATAAAATAAGGACTTGTGTTGGATTGGCACAACATAAACATAAATAATAAATTTTGATGAAAAAAAAAATACGAAAGAGGTAAAGTAAAGAAAAAATCTCGGGTTTATTCAATCAATAGAGGTACGATAAGCAAGATTAACCCCTTGTTTGTTGGTGGATTCCCGCAACAAACAAAACAAGAAAAAAAGTAAATTAAGTATGAATACAGCAAAAAAAAGGCAAATTGTGTGTAAATAATTACACAAAGATAGATACTAGTCCCCCCCCCCTTTTTTTATTTATTAATTTTGTTTTTTTCCTTTAATTAACTCAAATCGAAGTTCTTTCTTGAAATAATTCTGCCTTCCTTAAAATATCACAAACAGTTCCCGTAGGTTGAGCACCTTTTTCAAGGAAATATAGAATAACAGGAACATTTAAATAAGTTTGATTCTTTATCGGGTCGTAAAAACCTACTTTTCTAAGATCTCTTCCTTCTCTTCGGGATCGAACATCAATTGCAACGATTCGGTAGATGGCTCATTGGAATAGATGTAAATAAACAATGCCCCCCCCTAGAAACGTATGGGAGGTTTTCTCCTCATACGGCTCGAGAAAAAAGGATTCTAAATTTCTGTATATGTATATAATGGCAAATGGATCCATAAAATCATGAATTAGACTATGATTTGAGTCGTTTTTTTATTCTTCCTTACAGAAAAAAAGAAATCTCATTCGTACTCATAACTCAAGTTGGGTAATTCTGACAGAGTTCGAAGGGAAACCCTTAGACATTTATTGAGCCGTCTCTAACCTCTTTCGTTTGTCTCATCTCGAATCTATTTTTATTCCTCATTCTGATTCAATTGTTGAGACAATTGAAAATAGTGTTTACTTGTTCCGGAATCCTTTATCTTTGCTTTGTGAAATCATTGGGTTTAGACATTACTTCGGTGATCCTTACTCCTTTCAAAAGAGCAGCAACATACCTTTTTGTTTTTTGTTATTTTTTTCTATACTATAGAAATAGAATATGAACGGTGGATTCCCTTGTGATACACTTTTGATCGAAATAGTTTTACCAATTCTGAAAAATTTTACTTTTTATTTTCCAAACTTCTTTGATTTTTCGATTTTTTTAACCTTTCGATTTATATATTGAGGATATACTTACAAAGTTGGTCTAACTTATTGATAGTTACTAACCCTAGATTCTTCCCCCTGATAAACGAATCAATCCTTTCTGCTCGAGCTCCATCATGTACTATTTACTTACAACCTAACACAAATTAGGTTCCTAACAGAGCAGAACAAACTATGTCGAGCTAAGAACATCTTCATTCCTATAGAAAATGCTGGATGTAAGAATCCAAAGCCGATCATGTCCTTCAAGTCGCACGTTGCTTTCTACCACATCGTTTCAAACGAAGTTTTACCATAACATTCCTCTAATTTTATTTCAAACCGGTATGTAATTGATTCAATATGGAATCATGAATAGTCATTGGCTCAACCGGTGTGTGTATACCGGTATATAATAGTACATACTTTCTATCTATCTATCTATGGATAGATAAGTATTTATCCGGGGAAGGATCGGCAAGGATCCAATTTATTTAACTCTATATTCTATCATATGAATGAAACATATTTCTAAAAAAGACGAATAAATAAGTTTCCTTAAGACTTATTTACATCTTAAAAAGATTGTTCGGGACGATCAATCATGAAGGATCCATTTTTCTCGAACAAATAAACTATAAACCTCAAAAGAAGAACCTTTAATATTAATAGATTTGCAATCCCGGAACAAAATCAATTATTAATAAAACTTTTTTATTTTATACAATACGGATTTTGTTTTACTTCAGGTTCAAAAATTTTGCTTTTCCATCAATTTCATAAAGTCAAGTAGATGCAATATACGAATTTCCCCCCAATCGCTACATTACATTGATTTCCAATTATTCATTTAAACCGGATAAGATATAAGATGAACCAGATAAAATACAAAAAAATGGGGTCCAGATCAATTCGTTTTTACTATTTTTTTCCCACACCAGCTTTAGAAGTTTTAAGACCAGTGATGAAATTAGTACCAAAAACTCCCTACTCTTTAGTCTCCACATAGACTGTGGAATTGGGATACCCCATTTATTTACTTTAGGCTTTTTACCCTTGGTAAGGGAATAAAGAGGCCTTTCTTTCATTCACATTTCGATTCAGAATGCTTCATGTGAGAATTGACATTTCATAGATATGGGACATAAAGTTTCCATAAATAACTAACTTGAAAATGAATATTGAGTAGTACGAACATATCCTGAATGTGAATGATAAACCCAGAATTTCTTTTTTGAATAAAAAAAAAAAGATATTTATTTCCACCCACATTTGACACTTGATTACGTTTGTGAGAAACCAAATGAAAGAAAAATATGATTCTAAGAATCATTCTTAGAATTCAGAACAAAAGATTGTTCTCGTTAACAATTTTATGTTTCATGTGGGATACGATGTGATCCCATCTTTCGTTTCTGATGGAAACGATCTGGGACGGAAGGATTCGAACCTCCGAGTAACGGGACCAAAACCCGCTGCCTTACCGCTTGGCCACGCCCCATTTCGAATTTCTATTCGACACTAATAAACATTAATATTGGTATTGGTTATTCGTCAATTCCAACCCAATAAATAAATACATTGGGGATATATTGTTGCTAGGATTCAACACATGTAGATATAGAATCAAAAAAATTCATTGATCATTACAGGGAATTCAGTTAAGATATTGTATGAAAATGGAATTCCTTGTATTCTCATTTGAGAATGGAAAGAAAGATTTTTAAAGAAAGATTTTTTGACTTGTCTTTTTTTTCCCTTATAAAAAAAAAAACTCAATCAGAATAAAATTATCTAATCTACAAGAACGAAATTTTGTTATGCTTAATATCTTTAGTTTAATCTGCATCTGTCTTAATCCTGTCTTTTATTCGAGTAGTTTTTTCTTCGCCAAATTGCCCGAAGCTTATGCCTTTTTAAATCCAATCGTAGATGTTATGCCTGTCATACCTTTACTTTTTTTTCTCTTAGCCTTTGTTTGGCAAGCTGCTGTAAGTTTTCGATGATTTAATACTCTGCTAAATTCATGATTTATTCGATAAATAAAAATTCGAAAAATTGATAAGACCAGATAAGTCTTACATTATGAACCCTCGATTCAAAAATAGAAATTCTTGTATATTGAATAACCGCAGCGATGAATTTTGATCAACTTATTTCCTCGTTCTGACCTTACAGTGAGCAAAGACTTTATTAGGTTGCCTACAATACCTAATTATTCATATGACAAGAAATTTTTGATAACGAAGGAATCAAAATCTTATTCCAAAGAAATTCGTGAAAATGACTTTATTTTCAAAAAACACTTCATTTTTGGGGGGGTGTCATGTCAAAACAAAATAGTGTATGTGGTAAAGTAAAAAATAAGTAACCTATTCCCTTTTTCAAAAAAAAAAAAGATCTTGGAGATTGTGTAATGCTTACTCTCAAATTATTCGTTTATACAGTAGTGATATTCTTTATTTCTCTCTTCATCTTCGGATTTTTATCTAATGATCCAGGGCGTAATCCTGGACGTGAGGAATAAAAAAAAGATATTTTTCGTTTTTCCTGCTTTTTCTAATTTTTTTTTTCTTATGATTTTATCTATTCCATACATTTACCTATGATAAAATCAAGGGATCGAAATTCCTTCGAATTCGAAAGTCTCAAGTAATAAGAAGAAGCGGAGAGAGAGGGATTCGAACCCTCGGTACGAATAACTCGTACAACGGATTAGCAATCCGCCGCTTTAGTCCACTCAGCCATCTCTCCCCATTCCCATCCCCGTTTAAAAATGGAAAATTTTTTATGTGATGTGACACGTGAAGTAAAGATTGATAAAAACCTTCGTTTTACTTTTTTATTTATCTATTTTTTTTTATATATTCTTTTATTTATATTCTATTAGGGGTGTATATATATATATATATATTTTCGCACCGTCTTTGACCTTCTGGTCTATAAAGATATATAAAAAGAACAATAAAGCAATATATATCTATATATAGGATCAAAAAATATATATATATATAAGAAGAAATTGGATCAGGAATTCCATTTAGATAATGATTCGAAACGGATATCCCCAATAGAAAAATACCCTACTTCTTCTATTTTGTACGAAAGGTTTATTCCCCCGGCTTGGTTTAAGTACTGGCCGGGCCAGGCCAGTATTTCCATAGATAAAATGATTTAATAATGATTTGATATCAATCAAAAATACTTGTTGA